AGAACCAGCACGGCTGGTAGTGATTTAACTATAAGAGAAAGTTCTAATGATCTCGATGTAACTCAAAAATACAGGCATTTGTGGGTTCAATGTGAAAATTGTTATGGATTAAATTATAAGAAATTTTTTAAATCAAAAATGAATCTTTGTGAACAATGTGGATATCATTTGAAAATGAGTAGTTCAGATAGAATCGAACTTTTGATCGATCCGGGTACTTGGGATCCTATGGATGAAGACATGGTTTCTCTGGATCCCATTGAATTTCATTCGGAGGAGGAGCCTTATAAAGATCGTGTCGATTCTTATCAAAGAAAGACAGGATTAACTGAGGCCGTTCAAACAGGCATAGGCCAACTAAACAGTATTCCCGTAGCAATCGGGGTTATGGATTTTCAGTTTATGGGGGGTAGTATGGGATCCGTGGTCGGGGAGAAAATCACCCGTTTGATTGAGTACGCTACTAAACAATTTCTACCTCTTATTATAGTGTGTGCTTCCGGGGGGGCACGCATGCAAGAAGGAAGTTTGAGCTTGATGCAAATGGCTAAAATATCTTCTGCTTTATATGATTATCAATCAAATAAAAAGTTATTCTATGTACCAATCCTTACATCTCCTACTACAGGTGGGGTGACTGCTAGTTTTGGTATGTTGGGGGATATCATTATTGCCGAACCCAATGCCTACATTGCATTTGCGGGTAAAAGAGTAATTGAACAAACATTGAATAAAACAGTACCTGAAGGTTCACAAGCGGCTGAATATTTATTCCAGAAGGGCTTATTCGATCTAATCGTACCACGTAATCCTTTAAAAAGCGTTCTGAGTGAGTTATTTCAGCTCCACGCTTTCTTTCCTTTGAATCAAAATTCCATTAAAGAGCATTAAGTTACATTTTTTTTATTTGTAGCAAACAAGTAGTTAGTTTATCGGAATCCAAGTAAAAATAAGACGAACGGGGTTTCTTTGTTGACATAAGATCTAATTGTAGAAAGAATCAAAGGTTAAAGTTGCGCATAACTCTTTTTTTCTATATTTATATTCCTGATTACTAATTAAGAAGCCTCTATCAACAAGATAAAAGAGTGAATTCTTCTTTTCGTGAAATTAGGAAAATAAAAAAAATGTCCTCTTCCCGTCTTACGTACGTATATATAATTCAAATATAGAAAATGAAAATATAGATATAGAGTTTTTCTCTTTCTATATCTCCCGCGAATCCCATTTTGATTAAGAATCCCTTTTGGGTCGGATTCTAACGAATCTTTCGATAATTTGTAAGAAACTTTTTCTTTATTAAATTATTAGAAGACAAGAACAAAAGACGAAGAAAAAAAAGAATATAATAATAAAGGCGATTATCATATATATCTTGTACATATCTTTTATATAGAAAGATGAATAAGTCCATTATATACTCACTTAGATATATACTTAGATCTATACTAATTAAAATTCGAATTTCATAAATATTAATTAATAATAATTACAATTCTTAATTATAATTATTATAAGATATCTTTATAAATAAAAATAACAGGTACAAATAGTAAATCGAGGTATCCATTCTATGACAACTTTCGACTTTCCCTCTGTGTTGGTGCCTTTAGTAGGCCTAGTATTTCCGGCAATGGCAATGGCTTCTTTATCTCTTCATGTTCAAAAGAATAAGACTGTTTAGATCTGCTGGGCCCAACTCTCATCCATTTTTTTTCAAAACATAGACTTGTATCATAACACAGATTTTTATTTAGTGGAATATGGTAGAACATGCGGTTTCCGCCGAACATAAAGGAGAGGCTCTTATGCTTATGCCTGTAGAAAGATGATATATGGGTAAAGGAGTTCTATCTATTTGAAAATAGATCAGGATCGACGTATGGCTGAAATGTAAAGTCGGTGTATCTATATGTATATCGATGGGATCATACGAAGGGTATGTTATTATTTAAAATCTAACCAATTTGATGAATTACTCTTAAAGGTTCACAGAAAACTAGTACTAGTTGATGAGAGTTACTTCGGAAACAAAAAGAGTAAAGTCTGGGGTATTTTCTTAATTCCAATAAAACGAAACCGGATCAAGTATGAGTTGTCGATCAGAACATATATGGATAGAACCTATAACGGGGTCTCGAAAAAAAAGTAATTTCTGCTGGGCCGTTATCCTTTTTTTAGGGTCATTAGGATTCTTAGTGGTTGGAACTTCCAGTTATCTTGGTAGAAACTTGATATCTTTATTTCCGTCTCAGCAAATCCTTTTTTTTCCACAGGGGATCGTGATGTCTTTCTATGGAATCGCGGGTCTCTTTATTAGCTCCTATTTGTGGTGCACACTTTCGTTGAATGTAGGGGGTGGTTATGATCGATTTGATAGAAAAGAAGGAATGGTGTGTATTTTTCGTTGGGGATTTCCTGGAAAAAATCGTCGCATCTTCCTCCGATTCCTTATAAAAGATATTCAGTCCGTCAGAATAGAAGTTAAAGAGGGTATTTA